TTTTTGACTCTGCGCCAGTGATTCCACTATTATTTATTAGTGAACAATAATTCAAGAATTCCTTCATAGATAGGGGACATAATTCACATGGATATAGTAAATCTCGCTTGGGCTGCTTTAATGGTAGTCTTTACATTTTCCCTTTCACTCGTAGTATGGGGAAGAAGTGGACTCTAGAAGTACTACTAATTGTAATTGAGTTTAGGAATTAAACTGGATCCATTTTTTTTATAAATCGTTCAGTTCTGAAAAGCTTTTTTTAGTTGAAATTTCATTATTTCAACACTATTTCAATTTAAAATTCAATTTTTAAATTGAAATAGAAATAAAAAAATATCTGCATTTCAAAATTCTCTTGGGTTTTCGTGTAGTAATATAGTTTATGAATAATATATATGAAGAATACTCTTTCAATCAAACAAACATTTCAATTATTTCCGTGTTTGTATTTCGAAAGTAAAAAGAATACAAAGTAAAAGAAATACAAATGGTAGTAAATTTCTTCCAACTGAATTCTTGATCAATTTTCTATTTCGATGAACCGACTCTTACTAAAATTAGATATGGACCGTGAGGAAGAGTTGCACTTTTTTTATTTTACTTTTTTGTTTCCCTTTATTCAAAGAGAAAATAGTTCTGTTATTACATTACGTAGATACACATTTTCTATCGGAAACAACACAGACATAGTAGTTCTCTAACGAGATACTACACAGACTAAAATATTGTATTGTCTTGGGCGAGTCACATATTGCGCACTTCCCGTTTGTTTTAATATTTTGGAAATTTTATTTATGTTGTACTTGTTTTATTGAACTCACTGTTCAAACGTTAAAAGAGGTTTACTAATCCTTTCCCCCCCCTTTTTTGAAATCCGAAGAAGTTTCCATAGATCATATGTCAACTGATCGATCAATGACTTCTTCGTCGGAATGCTAATAAAAAGATTACTTTATTTTCTTTTATTATACCCATCGAAGAGGCCCTTGATTCTTTTGATCGGGATTCATATTGAAAATAATCAGCAATCCAGGAATTAGAATCGTACGAGTCGGTTTTCAATTATTTCAAATTGATTGAAATCAACACAAATTAAATACAAGACAGATGGATAAAGTGGATAAAGCAAAGAAATAGAATTGGGGGGGCACTATATACATTATATATAATATGTAATTGATATCGATATATACCAATATATAGGAATATGACGATACTATTGTTATTGTAGATTGATCTCTATTAAATTAACCCGGATTACAATACACCTTATATACACTACAATAAATATCCACTACAATAACAATAGTAGATAGTATGGTAGAAAGATTCAGATATTTCTTTCTACCATACTATCGTATTTCATAGAATACGGCTAATTCTAGTCTGCCCATTTCATTTAAGACGCGAAATTTGAATCCCTTTCTTCTCTTCAATTATTGATAAGAACTAAAAAGTCAAGTTTAATTCAAATTAATCACCTTGGCTGACTGTTTTTACGTATATTATAAGTAAAAAAGCGGTAGGAACTAGAATAAACAGTGCAGTAGCAATAAATGCGAGAATATTTACTTCCATAATCTCATTGTTTCATTTTTCTTTAATTCGCAATAACTCGGGAGTTAATCCCATAGAGATAATAAATCTTTCGCTTGTAAATTCAATGGGATGAATTACATCTTGATGATATCGAATCGGATCAATATCATGAATAACAATATCTGCACTATCAAATCAACTCATCGTCAAGAATTGAATAGTATAACATAGGAAGATCTTTTATCCATACCGAACTCCAAATTTTATTCCTGATCCAACCAATAATAATAATTCCTTTTTTTTATTTAGCATTCTTTTTCATTCTTTCTTTTCTATCACCTACCGCCCTCTTTGTACAACCATCTGATGAAGTACCATTGAACCGCCCTTACACTTACCATTGATTCTAAACAACCCCCAACAAACAATAGAAGCTAAATAAAAAAAAAGGAAGAAGTTCGAAACTTATTTTTTTATTGATCTAATCTAATCTTCTTGGAAAACAAAAGAAGGATGATAAAGACGAGTACAAGTTTCGGTATAAAAAAATCTAATATTCCATCAAATTAACTATTTTATTTATTTTTAGCTAAAAATAAATAAAGTTTGTTCTTTCAAGGAAACCCCTTAATAAAAAAATTGCACCCCCCCCTAATAAAAAAGCGATCCCTGAAAGTATTCTATTACAATAACTATGTTAAAGTTATTTTATATCGTGCAAATTCCATTTATATATGTACTTCCGGGAAACATACAGTACTCTACTCTATTCGACAGATCAGGAGTAATCGAAAAAGCCATACCCGGTACAGTATGGTATCTCTTGGAATCCTGAATCTGATGCTACCAATAATTGTCCTAATCCACATATGTCTATCTCCCATCAATCGAATTCAGTACTAGTCAAAGAAATGAAAATTCCCCCATTGCTGATAAACGTGAAATAAAAAAGAAAAAAAAA